TAATTTAGCTTTGAAATATTAGTATTCAGGTTATTTAGCCTTTTTTCAATACTAAATTTTAGGCTTTGTGTAAGGCGAGTTTAATATTTGTTTATGTATTATATATAATATGTGATGGCATAAGTCAGCCCCTTCTATAATTTGTTGACTTTGATACATTTAGCGGATCTTCCTTGGTTTCGGGGTTTGACAAGGATACAGGATTTGTTACGTGTAAGGGGGTAAGGGGGTTTGTCGCGCAAAAACGGGGGGCATATAGTATAAGGGTGAGATAGATAAGGATGTCTTATGCACTTGAGATAAACATATGTAATTCTTAAGTTATGTCATTCAATCATTAACCTATATTACTTGAAATCATAAATGTTCCACCTTAATCGTACAGTTGGAGTGCATTCTGAGATGTATGGGAAAGTAAACCGGAAAGAGGTACGTTATGCATATAAAAGAACGCTCGGCATGGTGGGTAACGAGACATATGTACTACACCATCAAATATGCCAGGATAAATAATAATTTGGGGAATAAATAATATTATGGCCCTGAAATAGGAACCAGATGCCAGTAATAATTCACTAAGTGTTACCCCCACGATTATTGTCCCTGACCCTATCATGGATTATTAACCTTTATATAAACTGGTTGGTGGTTTCTTACTACATATATATTACTCAGGAAATTAAAGTAAGATCGAGCAAGGAAATGTTGTGAACGATTTTAACGGGATTAATCAATTGCTCAGCTTTAAAAAAGAGTATGGGAGACTTAACTACCTATGCTATTCAGAATAGTATATTAATGTACTTGCTTTATGGTCTAAATAATTTATTGGTGATATTACATAGATGTACTATTACATTAATGTAATATTATGCATAATATGTACTATACCATAATGCATGCAGAAAATAGTTTAATTTAGAACTCTGGCTTTGGGAGTCAGGGGTAAGAGTTGAAATCTCTTTTTTCTGGCACTAGGGGGGATTTTAACCTCCGATCTTCGGATTACAAGACCGATGCTTTTAAACTAAGCTACTAGGGCAGGCTCATTCTAGGGCTTTATTTTCTAATCATCCGGCTAGTGGGATTAGGATGAGGAATAAAGCAAAATAAAGGACGGACGCGATTTGTCCAATGATGATGAATGGGTGTTCGACTGGTATTCCTCCAATTCATGTTAAAATGGCCATGTCTGCGACTAGGGTTCAAAATAAGAATTGGGTGATTGGTCGGAATGTAAGTCCTCGTTGTTTGGATGTGTGGAGGATTGGAACAACTATTAGGACTAAAATGGAAAATAGAAGTGCTAGTACTCCGCCCAATTTATTGGGAATTGATCGTAGGATGGCGTAGGCAAATAGAAAGTATCATTCAGGTTTAATGTGAGGGGGTGTGACTAGGGGGTTAGCTGGGGTAAAATTTTCCGGGTCTCCTAGGAGGTTTGGGGAGAATAGTGCTAGGGATGTAAGTGCTAGTAGTATAACTACGAAGCCTAGGAGGTCTTTATAAGAGAAGTAGGGGTGAAAGGAGATTTTGTCTGCATCGGAGTTTAAGCCTGCCGGGTTGTTGGAGCCTGTTTCGTGGAGGAAAAGTAGGTGCAGAACGGTTACTGCGGCAACGATAAAGGGGAATAAGAAGTGGAAGGCAAAGAATCGTGTTAGGGTTGCATTGTCTACTGAGAATCCGCCTCAGATTCATTGGACTAGCATGTCCCCTATGTAGGGGACGGCTGAAAGAAGGTTTGTAATCACTGTCGCGCCTCAGAAGGATATTTGGCCTCAGGGTAAGACATAGCCTACAAAGGCTGTTATTATTACTAGCAGGAACAGTACGACTCCAATATTTCAGGTTTCTTTGTAGAGATAAGATCCGTAGTAAAGACCTCGGGCAATGTGAAGGTAGAGGCAAATGAAGAAGAAGGAGGCTCCATTGGCGTGTATATTTCGGATAAGTCATCCGTAATTTACGTCTCGGCAAATGTGGGCTACTGAAGAGAAGGCTGTGGAGATGTCAGAGGTGTAATGTATTGCTAGGAACAGTCCTGTTAGGATTTGGGTAATTAAGCATAGTCCTAGTAGTGAGCCAAAGTTTCATCATACTGAGATGTTTGATGGGGCTGGAAGGTCAACTAGTGCATCGTTAGCAATTTTAATTAGAGGGTGGGTTTTTCGTAGGCTTGCCATTAGGGGTTCTTATAGTTGAATAACAACGGTGGTTCTTCAAGTCACTGGTCTCGGTTAGAATCCGGGTGAGAATTATGACTTATCTTGTATCTTTACTGTTAATAGCTTTAATTGTAGGTTTGGTTGCCGTAGCTTCAAATCCTGCGCCTTATTTTGCTGCTCTTGGTTTGGTAATAGCAGCGGGGGTCGGGTGTGGGGTGTTGGTTAGTCACGGGGGGTCTTTTCTGTCTTTGGTTCTTTTTTTAATTTACTTAGGGGGAATGCTTGTAGTATTTGCTTACTCAGCAGCCTTGGCCGCTGAGCCTTTTCCTGAGTCCTGGGGGGATCGGTCTGTGGTGGGCTATGTTTTAGTCTATTTGCTTGGGGTTGGGATTATGGTTGGGGTGTCTTGGGAGAATTGATATGAGGGGTCTTGGGTAGTTGTTGATGGGTTGAAAGAGTTTACTGTGTTGCGGGGTGATACTAGTGGGGTGGCTGAGATGTATTCGTCCGGGGGTGGAATATTGGTTATTTGTGCGTGGGTACTACTTTTAACTTTGTTTGTGGTGTTGGAGTTGACTCGGGGGTTAAGTCGGGGAACTCTTCGGGCGGTTTAGATGGTGGCTAGTAGTACAGCAAGGGCTATGGTTAGTAAAAATATTGTTAGGTAAGTCTTGATTATCCCTCGTTGGGTGTCACTGATGGTCTTGGCCATTTTAATTTGGGCTGAAGATGCTCCTTTTGGGCCGACGGCTTCAAATCATGTTTGGTCTACTATTTGGGTGGCAGCTAGTTGGCCAAGAGTGAGGTTAAGTTTGGGCAGGAGTCGGTGAACTACTGGGGGAAAATACCCCAGCATGTTTGAAAAATGGTGTGTTTGGGTAATTGGGTTGGTTTTATATTGTTTGTTTGTGAGTGCGGCGAGTTCTATGGCCGTTAGAAGTCCAATAATTGTTACTGTTAGGGCGGCTGTTTTAAGGGCTAGGGGTATGGATATGACTGGTGATTTGGAGGGGAGGAAGTTGGAGGTAATAATAAGCCCTGCGATGATGCTTCCTCAGGCAAGTCGTTTGATTGGGTTAATTACTGATGGGTTGTTTTCGTTGATAGGGGAGAGGGGTAGGAATCGGGGGGTCCCTATGGATACAAAGAAGACGACCCGGAAGCTGTAAACAGCGGTAAAAGAAGTGGCGATTAGGGTAAGAACTAGGGCTCAGGCGTTTAGGTAAGAGGTGTTTAGGGCTTCAATGATGGCGTCTTTTGAAAAGAATCCGGCCAGGAAGGGGGTACCTGTAAGTGCGAGGCTTCCAATTGTTAGGCAGGTCGAGGTAAATGGTAGGAGGTTTTGTAGTCCTCCTATTTTTCGGATGTCTTGTTCATCATTAAGGCTGTGGATGATTGAACCGGAGCAGAGGAATAGTATAGCTTTGAAGAAGGCGTGTGTACAGATATGAAGGAATGCTAGTTGTGGTTGGTTTAGTCCAATTGTGACTATTATTAGTCCAAGCTGGCTTGATGTTGAAAAAGCTACGATTTTTTTGATGTCGTTTTGGGTAAGGGCGCAGGCGGCAGTAAATAGAGTAGTTAGGGCCCCAAGGCATAGGCAGGTTGTTAGGGCGAGTTGGTTATTTTCCATGATTGGGTGTAGGCGGATGAGAAGAAAGATCCCGGCCACGACTATTGTGCTAGAGTGAAGTAGGGCAGAGACTGGTGTAGGGCCCTCCATGGCTGCTGGGAGCCATGGGTGGAGTCCAAATTGGGCAGATTTTCCAGTTGCTGCTAGGATGAGGCCGATTAAGGGAAGGGTTATGTTAAAGTCTTTGGATAAAAGGAAGATCTGTTGGATCTCTCATGAGTTTAGGTTTATTGCGAGTCAGGCTATGCTCATGATTAGTCCAATATCGCCTACACGGTTGTAGATTACGGCTTGTAGGGCTGCTGTATTAGCATCGGCTCGCCCAAATCATCAGCCGATGAGAAGGAAAGATATAATTCCAACACCTTCTCAGCCGATAAACAGCTGGAATATATTGTTGGCTGTAACTAGGATGACCATGGCTACTAAGAATATTAGTAAATATTTAAAGAAGCGATTTATGTACGGGTCGGCGTGTATATACCAAGAGGCAAATTCGAGGATCGATCAAGTTACGTAGAGGGCAATAGGAGTGAAGATGAGGGAGTAGTGGTCAAATTTAAAGCTAATATTGATGTTAAATGTTGTGGTGTTTATTCATTGTCAGTTTGTAACAATAGTTTCAGTCCCCTGGTCGAGAAACACTATTAGGGGTAGGAGGCTGATGAAGAATGCAGAGCTTACGGCGGTTTTGATGTGGGAGGTTGCTCATTTTGGGCTTTGAGGGCTGGGGCTTAGTGAGGTAAGTAGGGGATAAATTAGGATGGCAATGACTAGAAGTAATGAGGATGATAAGATCAGGGGTGTTGGGTGCATAGCTTCCACTTGGATTTGCACCAAGAGTTTTTGGTTCCTAAGACCAATGGATGAGCTGTTATCCTTTGGAAGCACGAGAGAGCCACGGAGTTTAACCGTGGGGTGTAAGTATTAGCAGTGCTTATTGCCTCGGGCCTTTCTCTGTGAGTAAGGGGATTTTAACCTCTATCTTTAGAATCACAATCTGATGTTTTGAATTAAACTATACTTACTAATAGCATCAGCCTCATATAATTTCTGGTTTTGTTATTAATAGGAGAACTGGGACTAGGTGTAGTGTCATAAGGAGGTGTTCTCGGGTGTGAAATGGGGGTAGTCCCATGATGTGGTTGGGGGCTGGGCCTCGTTGTGACATTAGGAACAGGTAGAGAGAGTAGCCGGCTGTAATAAGTGTTCCCATTCCTGTGAGAACAATGGTTAGTGGGGATCAGTTAAAAAGGGTAGAGATGATTATAATTTCTCCCATAAGGTTGGGAAGGGGGGGTAGTGCCAGGTTAGCTAAGTTAGCAATGAATCATCAAACTGCTGTTAAGGGGAAGATTACTTGTAAACCTCGTGCAAGAATTATGGTTCGGCTGTGGGTTCGTTCATAAGCAGTATTGGCTAGGCAAAATAGTGCGGAGGATACAAGGCCGTGGGCGATTATTAGAATAATTGCTCCTGTAAATCCTCATGGGGTTTGGATAAGAATGCCTCCTGCGACCAGGCCTATGTGGCTTACTGAGGAGTAGGCGATGAGTGATTTTAGGTCTGTTTGGCGTAGACAAATAGAGCCGGTTATGATGATGCCCCATAAGGCTAAGATGATAAATGGATATGCCAGTTCTTTGGAGAGGGGGTCAAGTATTACTATTATCCGTATTATGCCGTAGCCTCCAAGTTTAAGAAGCACTGCGGCTAGCACTATTGAGCCGGCCACTGGGGCCTCTACGTGCGCTTTGGGCAGTCAGAGGTGAACTCCATAGAGGGGTATTTTAACCAAGAATGCGATTAGGCATCCCGCTCATCAGATTTTATGGCCTCATGAGGTTAGGGTTAGGGGTTGAGAGTGTTGGAGAATTAGTAAAGACAGGGTTCCGGTTGTTTGTTGAAGAAGGAGGAGGGCTACTAATAGGGGTAAAGAGCCTGCTAGTGTATAAAATAAAAAGTAGGTTCCTGCATTTAGGCGCTCGGTTTGATTTCCTCAGCGGGTAATAATAATGAGGGTGGGAATTAGTGTGGCTTCAAACATAACGTAAAATATAATGATCTCGGTGGCACCGAATGCTATAATTAGGAAAGTTTGGAGGGAGGTTAAAAGGGTAATATAAAGGCGTTGGCGTACAATAGGTTCTGGTATGATGTGGTTTTGGCTGGCTAAAATTATTAAGGGAAGTAGTCAGCACGTTAGAACAAGAAGGGGGGTGGATAGGGGGTCTGTGGCTAAATAAAGGTTGGAGGTAGTCCATCCAACTTCTGATGTCCATTTTAGTCAAGTAAGGCTAACCAAGGCGATTAATAGTCCGTGCGTAATTGTTGTTGACCATAGCCATTTGGGTGATGTTAGTCAAATTGTTGGAAATAGCATGATTGTTGGAATTAGTACTTTTAGCATTGTAGTAGGTTTAGGTTTTGTAGGCGGTCAGTTCCGTGGGTGCGGGCTGTGGCAACTAAGAGTGCTAGGCCTGCACTTGCTTCACAGGCGGAGAATGCTAGGAGGAGTATAGGTGCTGCGGAGAATCCTAGGGATTCGAGTTGTAGGGCTCAGAGGGCGAGTGCAATAAATAAGGATAGTATTATTCCCTCTAGGCACAATAGGGCTGAGAGCAGATGGGTGCGATGAAATGCAAGACCCATGAGCCCTAAGATGAATGCTGAGGTGAAGCTGAAGTGAACGGGTGTCATAAGGGGGTCGTGGGCTTTAACCACGGTTTTCTGAGCCGAAATCAGAGGTCTTATTTTGGACTAACCCTCTATTCTGCTCATTCTAGGCCTCCTTGTGCTCATTCGTAGATTAGGCCCAGGGTTAGTAAGATAAGGACTGCTGTTGCCCAGAAGAAAGTTTCTGTGGGGTTATAGAGTTGGTCGCCTCAGGGTAGGGGGAGGAGGAGGGCAATTTCCAGGTCAAACAACAGGAATAGAATAGCAACTAGAAAAAATCGGATGGAGAATGGGAGTCGGGCGGACCCAAGGGGGTCAAAACCGCATTCGTAGGGTGATAGTTTTTCTGCGTCAGGGTTTATTTGGGGAAGTCAAAAGGACACAACCGCTAAGATAGATGATAGGGCAACTGTAATAGATAAGATAGAGGTAACTAAGTTCATTATCTTTCCTTGGATTTCAACCAAGACGGGGTGATTGGAAGTCACTCGTACTAGCATTAATACTAGAAAGATTATGAGCCTCATCAGTAGATGGATACGTATAAGAACAGTCATACTACGTCAACAAAGTGTCAGTATCATGCGGCGGCTTCAAAGCCAAAGTGGTGCTCGGATGTAAAGTGGTATTGGACTTGACGTAAAAAGCAGACGGCTAAAAATGAGGATCCGATGATAACATGGAGGCCGTGGAATCCTGTGGCTACGAAGAATGTTGATCCATAGACTCCGTCTGCAATTGTGAATGGGGCTTCATAGTATTCTATAGCTTGGAGGGCTGTGAAATAAAGCCCTAGTAGAATAGTAAGTGCAAGGGCCTGAATGGCTTGTTTTCGTTCTCCTTCTATAAGGCTGTGGTGGGCCCATGTCACTGTAACCCCTGATGCCAGGAGTACAGCTGTGTTAAGCAGGGGGACTTCAAAAGGGTCTAAGGGGGTGATTCCGGTTGGGGGTCAGCATCCTCCAAGTTCTGGGGTGGGTGCCAAACTTGAGTGGTAGAAGGCTCAGAAGAATCCTAGGAAGAAGAAGACTTCGGATGTAATGAAGAGAATTATTCCATATCGTAGGCCTTTTTGGACGGGGGGTGTATGGTGGCCTTGAAAGGTCCCTTCTCGAATAATGTCTCGTCATCATTGGTATATAGTCAAAAGAAGTAGAATTAGTCCGAGGGTTATTAAGGTGGTTGAGTGGAAGTGGAACCAGATCGCTAGGCCAGAGGTCATTAATAGAGCTCCGATTGCGCCGGTTAGGGGTCATGGGCTTGGATCAACCATGTGGTATGCATGTGCTTGGTGGGCCATTAAACGTTCTCTTGTAGGTATAAGCTTAAGAGTAGAACAAACACGTAGGCTTGAATTATTGCGACTGCGATTTCTAGAAGGGTCAAGAGGAAAAGAACTGTGGCTGTTAGGATTGCTACAGTGGGCATTATTGGAAGAAGGACATATACAGCCGTAGCGATGAGTTGAATCAGTAAGTGTCCGGCAGTTAGGTTGGCTGTTAGCCGTACGCCTAGGGCTAAGGGTCGAATAAATAGGCTAATAGTTTCGATGATAATTAGTACGGGAATCAGTGGAATGGGGGTTCCTTCTGGGAGGAGATGTCCTAGGGCAACTGTTGGTTGATTTCGCATTCCAATAAGGACTGTTGCAAGTCATAGTGGGACAGCAAGTCCTATGTTTAAGGACAGCTGAGTGGTTGGGGTGAAGGTATATGGTAGGAGTCCCAGCATATTAATGGTAATTAGGAATACTATAAGTGAGGCTAATAAAAGGGCCCATTTGTGGCCGCCTGTGTTGAGGGGCAATAAAAGTTGGTTAGTAAAGCGGTTAATTAGTCATCCTTGAATTGTGGTAAGGCGGTTATTCACTCAGCGGGAGGAAGGAGAGGGGAAAAGTACTCAGGGTAATGCGATTGCAATCGCAATTAGGGGGATTCCCAGATATGATGGGCTTGCAAATTGATCGAAGAAGCTTATTGCCATGGTCAGTCTCAGGGCTCGGTATTGTGCTTTTCAGCGCTTAGAGGGGTGGGTTCGTTTGGTGTGATGTGGCTTATCACTTTGGTTGGGATAATAGTAAGGAAAATTACTCATGAGAATACTAAAATTGCAAATCAGGGGGCTGGATTTAATTGAGGCATTTCACTAGAGGTGGTTGGGAGGCACCAATCTTTGGCTTAAAAGGCCAATGCTGTTACCCTGGTTTAGCTTCCTAGTGAGGCGTCTTCTAGCATGAGCGTGGATCAGTTTTCAAAGTGTGTCAGGGGAACTGCTTCAACTACAATAGGTATAAAGCTGTGGTTTGCCCCGCAGATCTCTGAGCATTGTCCATAAAATACTCCGGGACGGGCGGCAATAAAAGCGGTTTGGTTAAGGCGTCCTGGGACTGCGTCTATTTTTACTCCTAGGGAGGGGACAGCTCAGGAGTGTAGGACGTCTTCAGCGGAGACGAGAATACGAATTGGGGACTCTATGGGGATTACCATTCGATGGTCTGTTTCTAGAAGTCGGAATTGCCCGGGGGAGAGGTCTTGGGTAGGGATTATATAGGAGTCAAAGCCCAGGCTCTCGAAGTCAGTATACTCGTAGCTTCAGTACCATTGGTGTCCTATGGCTTTAATTGTTAGGTGGGGATCATTAATCTCGTCTATAAGATACAGAATTCGTAATGAGGGGAGGGCAATTAAAATGAGAATTACAGCTGGGAGCACTGTTCATACAATTTCGATTTCTTGTGAGTCTAAAATATATTTGTTAGTAAGTTTTGTTGAGACTATTGCAACAATAATATAGAGTACTAGAGTACTAATTAAAAATACAATTATTAGGGCATGGTCGTGAAAGTGAAGAAGTTCTTCTATTACGGGTGACGCCGCGTCTTGGAATCCTAATTGTGAGGGATGTGCCATTAAGCTGAGAGCTTAAGACATGCAGGGATTTAACCTACTATTTCACCTTGACAAAGTGATGTAATTTACAAGTTTACTAATGTCTTATAAGGAAGTGGCAGAGTGGTTATGTGGCTGGCTTGAAACCAGCTTATGGGGGTTCAATTCCTCCCTTCCTCGGTTAATATGATTTAACTTGAACGAATGCTGGTTCTTCAAATGTGTGGTATGGTGGAGGGCAGCCGTGGAGCCATTCTACATTTGTTGCGGTTAGCTCAACAGACAGTACTTCTCGTTTGGCGGCAAAGGCCTCTCAAAGGATAAACAAGAACATAATAACTGCTACGAGTGAAATTAGTGATCCAATAGAGGATACTGTGTTTCATAACGCGTAGGCATCTGGGTAGTCTGAGTATCGTCGTGGCATTCCCGCTAGGCCTAGGAAGTGTTGTGGGAAGAATGTAAGGTTGACTCCTACAAATATTACTGCGAAGTGAATTTTTGTTCAGGTGCTGTGAAGTGTAAATCCGGTAAATAGGGGGAATCAGTGGACAAACCCTGCTATGATGGCAAATACAGCCCCTATTGAGAGGACATAGTGGAAGTGGGCGACCACGTAGTATGTGTCGTGAAGGACAATGTCGAGGGATGAGTTGGATAGTACAATCCCCGTTAATCCCCCAACTGTAAATAAGAAGATAAAGCCTAAGGCTCATAGTATTGGTGTTTCTCATTTAATTGAGCCTCCGTGGAGGGTTGCGAGCCAGCTAAAGACTTTGACGCCGGTGGGGATGGCAATAATTATTGTTGCAGACGTAAAGTATGCTCGTGTGTCTACATCTATTCCGACTGTAAACATGTGGTGGGCTCAGACAATGAACCCTAGGAGGCCAATGGCTATCATTGCCCATACTATTCCCATGTAACCAAAGGGCTCTTTTTTGCCGGCATAATATGCTACAACATGTGAGATAATCCCAAATCCTGGTAAAATGAGAATATATACCTCGGGGTGGCCAAAGAACCAGAACAGGTGTTGGTAAAGAATGGGGTCTCCTCCGCCCGCAGGGTCAAAGAATGTTGTGTTAAGGTTTCGGTCTGTTAATAGTATTGTAATTCCGGCGGCAAGTACTGGTAAAGACAACAGGAGGAGGACAGCTGTAATTAGTACGGCTCATACGAATAAAGGTGTTTGATATTGAGAGATGGCTGGGGGTTTTATATTAATTGTTGTAGTGATGAAGTTGATGGCACCTAAGATTGATGACACACCGGCCAAGTGGAGGGAAAAGATGGTCAGGTCTACTGATGCGCCTGCGTGGGCCAGGTTCCCGGCGAGCGGGGGGTAAACAGTTCATCCTGTTCCGGCTCCAGCTTCTACACCGGACGAGGCCAGTAGAAGGAGGAAAGAGGGGGGTAGAAGTCAAAAGCTCATGTTATTTATTCGGGGAAATGCCATATCTGGGGCCCCAATCATTAGGGGGACTAGTCAGTTGCCAAAGCCCCCGATGAGAATTGGCATTACTATAAAGAAGATTATAACAAAGGCATGTGCGGTAACGATGACGTTATAGATTTGATCGTCGCCGAGAAGGGATCCGGGTTGGTTTAGCTCAGCTCGGATTAGTAGGCTGAGGGCGGTTCCAACTATTCCGGCTCAGGCACCAAATACAAGATATAGGGTGCCAATGTCTTTGTGGTTGGTAGAGAAGAATCAGCGCGTGATTGCCACAGGTAGGATGGCCGAAATAGGTGGTGGGTTGTAGCCCCAAAGATAGAGGTTTAAGTCCTCTTCCTATCAGAGCCTCGTGGTGAAGACCACATTAGATTGCAAATCCAAAGACGCAGATTAACATCTGCCGGGGCTTTCCCGCCTTACTCCGCTAACGGCGGGAAAGGTAGATGAATGCTCGCTGGCTTGAGCGCTTAGCTGTTAACTAAGAGTTTGTAGGATCGAGGCCTTCTCATCTAGAAAAGCTTTAGCTTAATTAAAGTGTCTGATTTGCATTCAGAAGATGTGGGATAAAGTCCTGCAAGTTTTATTCAGGGGCTAGGAGATTTTCACTCCTGCTTAGAGCTTTGAAGGCTCTTGGTCTAGTGTTATCCTAAGCCCCTAGGTAGATAACGCCAGGATTGCGGGGGCGATGGGTAGTAATCCTAGGGTTGTGGTTATCGTTAGGGCCAAGGCGAGTGTTGATTGGGTTGTGTGAATGCGTCATGGTGTTGAGGCATTGGCTGTGTTTGGGGAAATTGTAAGGGTCATTGCGTAGCAGAGTCGTAAATAAAAGTATAGGCTCAGTAGGGCGGCTAGGGCCATGATTGTTGCGGTGGCTGGGAGGTCTTGTTTGGTTAGTTCTTGTAGAATTAATCACTTTGGCATAAATCCTGTTAAGGGGGGGAGTCCACCAAGGGATAGTAGGGCTAGGGCTGTAGTTGATGCTAGGATTGGGCTTTTTGACCATGTTGCGGTTAAGGTATTAATTTTTGTGGCTGATGCTATTTTTAGTGATAAAAATGCTGTGGATGTTATGAAGATATAAAGTCCTAGGGCGAGTAGGGTTAGTTGGGGAGCGTATTGTAGGATAATAAGTATTCATCCCATGTGTGCGATTGAGGAGTAGGCTAGGATTTTGCGTAGTTGTGTTTGGTTAAGTCCTCCTCATCCCCCGATTAGTGTTGAGAGGAGTCCTAAAGTTGTAAGAAGCGTTGGGCTGGTGTTGGGGGCTATTTGAATAATGAGGGCAAAGGGGGCTAGTTTTTGTCATGTGGCTAAAATTAGTCCTGTTGTTAAGTCTAGTCCTTGAAGGACTTCTGGTATTCAGAAGTGTACTGGTGCAAGTCCCACTTTTAAGGCTAGGGCCATAATAGTCAGGGAGGAGGCAAGGGGGTGGGTTATGTTGTTAATGTCTCATTCTCCTGTTATTCATGCGTTTATAGTGGCTGCAAATAAGATTATTGCTGCTGCGGTGGCCTGAGTTAAAAAGTATTTGGTGGTTGCTTCTACAGCTCGTGGGTGGTGTTGTTGGGCTATGAGGGGTAGAATTGCTAGTGTATTAATTTCTAGGCCTATTCAGGCAAGTAGTCAGTGGGAGCTGGCAAAAGTTAGGGTGGTTCCCAATCCTAAGCTTGATAGAAGAATTATAAGTACGGAGGGGTTCATTGACGAGGGAGGGGGTTTAACCGTCATGTTCGGGGTATGGGCCCGAAAGCTTAATTAGCTGACCTTGTCATAGAAAGTGGTGTAGCGGAAGCACCTAGAGTTTTGATCTCTTGAGTATGGGTTCGATTCCCTTCTTTCTAGGAACTGGAGGGGCTTTAACCCTCATAAGCCACTCTATCAAAGTGGTCCTTGGGCATTCAGGCACGGTTCCGGTTATTATAGCTGTGGCGGAAGTCCTGCGAATGCAATTGGTAGGGCGGTGTGTCATAGGACTAGGGCTAGGGTAAGTGGGAGGAAGTTTTTTCATACTAAGTGCATGAGTTGGTCATAGCGGAATCGGGGGTAGGAGGCTCGGACTCATAGAAAAACTACGGAGAGAAGTGCGGCTTTAGTTATTAAGTTGATTGTTGTTAGTTCTGGAATGGCGGGTACGTGAGAGGCTCCAAGAAATAGGATGGCGGAGAGGGTGTTTATGAGTAGAATGTTAGCATATTCGGCTAGGAATAACAAGGCGAAGGGGCCACCAGCGTATTCTACGTTAAACCCTGAAACTAGTTCGGACTCCCCTTCGGTTAGGTCAAAGGGGGCACGGTTTGTTTCTGCTAAGGTTGAGATATATCATATTGCAGCCAGGGGTCAGGTTGGAATTAGTAGTCAGATGGTTTCTTGGGTGGTGTTAAATGTTTGGAGGGTGTAGCCTCCTGAGAAGATGATGATAGATAGGAGGATTAGCCCTAGGCTTACTTCATAAGAGATTGTTTGGGCCACGGCTCGTAGGGCGCCAATAAGGGCGTACTTTGAGTTTGATGCTCACCCTGATCCTAGAATTGAATATACTGCGAGGCTTGATAGTGCAAGGATAAATAGAACTCCTAGATTGAGGTCAATAACTGGGTGTGGTATTGGCATGGGTGCTCATAGAGTTATGGCTAGTGTGAGTGCTAGTATAGGGGTTGCTAGAAATAGTATTGGTGATGCAGTTGATGGTCGGATTGGTTCTTTAATGAATAGTTTGACGCCATCGGCAATGGGTTGAAGGAGTCCGTAGGGTCCTACAATGTTTGGGCCTTTTCGTAGCTGTATATATCCTAATACTTTTCGTTCGAGAAGGGTCAAGAATGCTACGGCTAGCAGTACTGGAACAATGTATGTAAGGGGGTTAATAAGGTGGGTAAGTAGAGTGTTTAGCATAAACTAAGAAGAGGATTTGAACCTCTGGCTGAAAGGGCTTAGGCCTTTTGCAATTACCATGCTCTGCCATCTTAGTATAGCCTTATTTTGGCGGTGGGGGGTGTTCTCCCTTTTTTTGATTTAGTTGTTTTCATCAATTAGGGGTGGGGCGCACTTTTAGTGTTGGCCCCTCTTTTCCGGTCCTTTCGTACTAGGAAAGGTAACGTTACAGATAGAAACTGACCTGGATTGCTCCGGTCTGAACTCAGATCACGTAGGACTTTAATCGTTGAACAAACGAACCCTTAATAGCGGCTGCACCATTAGGATGTCCTGATCCAACATCGAGGTCGTAAACCCTCTCGTCGATATGGACTCTGGGAGAGGATTGCGCTGTTATCCCTAGGGTAACTTGGTCCGTTGATCGGCTTTGAAGGCCGGATCATTTTGGTCAGATTTTCTGTGACTTAGAAATGTCTTTCTTGGTTTTAAGCTTGTAGCCCAATCCACTCGGAGGATCTTTTTTTCTCCGTGGTCGCCCCAACCGAAGGTAAAACTCCACAATTCATTAGGTTTATGCTGTTTTTAGTTGCTTAACGTGGTTGGATTTGTACCTTAAGCTCCAAAGGGTCTTCTCGTCTTGTATATTTATGCCCGCTTCTGCACGGGGAGATCAATTTCACTGACTTGAAAGGGGAGACAGTTAAGCCCTCGTTTAGCCATTCATACAGGTCTTCATTTAAAAGACAAGTGATTGCGCTACCTTTGCACGGTCAAAATACCGCGGCCGTTGAACTTGTGGTCACTGGGCAGGCTGGACCTCCTATACTTCGGGGTTTGCAGGAGGCGATGTTTTTGGTAAACAGGCGAGGCTTGTGTTTGCCGAGTTCCTTCCTTTTCTTTTAGTCTTTCCTGGGAGCACTCCAGTGTGGGGTTAACGATTAGTATATAAGTGAGATTTTCTTGATTTTTTTGTTCTTCACTTTTCCCTCTTTTTTTGGGTTCGTTGATTGCCAGTGGTGGGTCCGATCTGGCTTACACTTGTGCTGGGAGGGGGCTGGGGCCCCCTTGTTACTCATTTTAGCATAGTTTCTTCCATGTTGGCATGGAGTGGCCTGGTAAAGTTAGGGGAGTAGGATTTTTTATCAGAATAATAAACTTTATGTCGTTTGAGCTTTAACGCTTTCTGTTCAGATGGCTGCTTTTAGGCCCACTGAGACGACGTGTTTTAGTTAAATATGATCCTTATCCTCCTGGCAAGATTGTATTCTTTATCAAAGGGGCTGTACCCCCTTTGAATAACTCTCGTAGTTTTCTCTTTGTGTTTGACAAGAGTGTTACTTGTTTAACTTGAGGGGTGCGAGGCTGAACTTCTATTCATTTCTCAGGCAACCAGCTATCACCAAGTTCGGTAGGTCTATCACCTCTACCCGGGGCTCTTCCCACTCTTTTGCCACAGAGACGGGTTGGCCCATGTAGGCTGTCCCGGGGTAGCTCACTTGGTTTCGGGGGTTCAAACTAAAGGTCTCTTTGCTTGAGTATGCTTGCTAAATCATGATGCAAAAGGTACGAGGTTATGTCTCTGCTTTTTGGTGCTTATATGGGTTGTTTCATTTCTCTTTCAGCTTTCCCTTGCGGTACTTTTTCTATGGCTTAAAAATGTCCCTTTCCGTCGCCCGTACTAAGGTGGAAAAATGGTTTGGTTTGTTTTTTAGGTTTATGTAGTTTTATTTATATTGTCTAGTTTTTTGGTTATAAAGCTAGCTGTTTGGCTCAGGGCGATCCAACTTGCATGGATGTCTTCTCGGTGTAAGGGAGGTGCTTAACTGTCTCAGCCACGTCCTGGGTTTGATCCAAGTGCACCTTCCGGTACACTTACCATGTTACGACTTGCCTCCCCTTGTTGGTGCTTTGGTGTTATTTACTTTGGTGGCTATTAAACAGGGGAGAGTGACGGGCGGTGTGTACGCGCCTCAGAGCCGGGTTCAAAAGGACACTCTATTTCCTTTTTACTACTAAATCCTCCTTCAAGCACTAGTTTTCATAGTGCTGTTCGTATATATTCTATTATAGAAAATGTAGCCCATTTCTTCCCACTTCGTGCGCTACACCTCGACCTGACGTTTTGGGTTGTGCCCACTTTGCTTACTATTGGGCCTTCACAGGGTAAGCTGACGACGGCGGTATATAGGCGGGGGTGACTAGAAGTGGTGAGGTTTAACGGGGGTTATCGGTTCTAGAACAGGCTCCTCTAGGGGGGTCTAAGGCACCGCCAAGTCCTTTGGGTTTTAAGCTGACGCTCGTAGTACCCTGGCGGACGTTTGTTGTGATTTAACGTCTAGGTTTATGGCTGAGCATAGTGGGGTATCTAATCCCAGTTTGTTTCTCAGCTTTCGTGGGGTCAGGTGGGCTTGTGTTAAAGCTACTTTCGTATTTGGGCTTCGGACACTCGGAAGCGTATGACGGCCAGGAGGCACTTTGGCTTTAATTTTTACTATCCTTAACCACCCTTTACGCCGTGTCTATCAACTAGGGCCTCTCGTATAACCGCGGTGGCTGGCACGAGTTTTACCGGCCCTCTTAGCATTAACTAAGTCAAGCTTTTGCTTATTGCTTAATATCTATCACTGCTGAGTTCCCTTGGGGGTGTGGCGTGGCAAGGCGTCTTGGGCTAATCTTTGAGCCTGATGCCCGCTCCTCGTCCCCGGGCAGGGGATTAAGGGCATCCTCACAGGGCTGCGGAGACTTGCATGTGTAAGTTGTGCTATGGCTGATAGTAAAGTCAGGACCAAGCCTTTGTGCATGCGGAGCTTTTTAGGGCCCATCTTAGCATCTTCAGTGCTATGCTTTAATGTTAAGCTACGCTAGC